AATCACGTGAAAGCAGGACACTCCAAGTTTGGGGGCCAAGGAGTTTCACAAAACGTTCTTGGTGGAAAAAAATGTGAGTGAAAGACACCACTGAATCGAATTTGGTCCATGAATCTAAGAAATAGCGAGAATTCTTGATCTCTCTCAATATCTCTCTCAATTCCAAAATACAGGATTTGAATTGATGCCGTTTCATTGATTTCTCCTAAACGAAAGATTATATTTCAATTGAAATCCACTTACACAAAGACAGCCCCCGTTGATGACGAGTCTCCGCGAAGCATCCATGGCTGAATGGTTAAAGCGCCCAACTCATAATTGGCAAATTCGTAGGTTCAATTCCTGCTGGATGCACGCGAATTGGAACGTTCAATAATAGAATTGGCTCCGTATCAACGGAATCTCATCATCCATAGATAACTAATTGGTATATTCATACTATAAGAATAAGATAGAAACGGTAGAAACGGTAAGAATTCTAATTCTTATAGATACTGGAACTCATAGGGAAGAAAATGGATTTATGGATGGAATCAAATATGCAGTATTTACAGAAAAAAGTATTCGGTTATTGGGGAACAATCAATATACTTCTAATGTCGAATCAGGATCAACTAGGACAGAAATAAAGCATTGGATCGAACTCTTCTTTGGTGTCAAGGTAGTAGCTATGAATAGCCATCGACTCCCGGGAAAGGGTAGAAGAATGGGACCTATTATGCGACATACAATGCATTACAGACGTATGATCATTACGCTTCAACCGGGTTATTCTATTCCACCTCTTATAGAGAAAAGAACTTAAATAAAAAAAAATAAATACTTAATAACATGGCCATACATTTATACAAAACTTCTACCCCTAGCACACGCAAAGGAGCCGTAGACAGTCAAGCGAAATCCAATCCACGAACAAATTTGATCTATGGACAGCATCGTTGTGGTAAAGGTCGTAATGCCAGAGGAATCATTACCGCAAGGCATAGAGGGGGAGGTCATAAGCGTCTATACCGTAAAATCGATTTTCGACGGAATGCAAAAGACATATCTGGTAGAATCGTAACCATAGAATACGACCCTAATCGAAATGCATACATTTGTCTCATACACTATGGGGATGGTGAGAAGAGATATATTTTACATCCCAGAGGGGCTATAATTGGAGATACCATTGTTTCTGGTACAGAAGTTCCTATATCAATGGGAAATGCCCTACCTTTGAGTGCGGTTTGAACTATTGATTTACGTAATTGGAAGTAACCAATTAGGTTTACGACAAAACCTAGAAATCGATCACTGATCCAATTTGAGTACCTCTACGGGATAGACCTCAACAGAAAACTGAAGAGTAACGGCAGCAGGTGATTGAGTTCAGTGGTTCCTCATATAAAATTATTGACTCTAGAGATATGGTAATATGGAGAAGACAAAATTGTTTGAAGCACGGATAGAACCGGAAGCGCCCCTTGTTTCAAAGAGAGGAGGATGGGTTATTCACATTTCATTTGATGGTCAGAGGCGAATTGAAAGCTAAGCAGTGGTAATTCTAAAGATCCCCCGGGGGAAAAATAGAGATGTCTCCTACGTTACCCGTAATATGTGGAATGGAAGTATCGACGTAATTTCATAGAGTCATTCGGTCTGAGTGCTACATGAAGAACATAAGCCAGATGACGGAATGGGGAGACCTAGGATGTAGAAGATCATAGCATGAGTGATTCGGCAGATTTGGATTCCTATATATCCACTCATGTGGTACTTCATCATACGATTCATATAAGATCCATCTGTCTAGATATCATCATCTACATCCAGAAAGCCGTATGCTTTGGAAGAAGCTTGTACAGTTTGGGAAGGGGTTTTGATTGATCAAAAAGAAGAATCTACTTCAACCGATATGCCCTTAGGCACGGCCATACATAACATAGAAATAACACTTGGAAAGGGTGGACAATTAGCTAGAGCAGCAGGTGCTGTAGCGAAACTGATTGCAAAAGAGGGTAAATCGGCCACATTAAGATTACCATCTGGAGAGGTTCGTTTGATATCCAAAAACTGCTCAGCAACAGTCGGACAAGTGGGTAATGTCGGGGCGAACCAGAAAAGTTTGGGTAGAGCCGGATCTAAATGTTGGCTAGGTAAGCGTCCTGTAGTAAGAGGAGTAGTTATGAACCCTGTAGACCATCCCCATGGAGGTGGTGAAGGGAGGGCCCCGATTGGTAGAAAAAAACCCACAACTCCTTGGGGTTATCCCGCGCTTGGAAGAAGGAGTAGGAAAAGGAATAAATATAGTGATATTTTTATTCTTCGTCGCCGTAAATAGAAAGAGAAAGAAAAAATAATGAATGA